GAAAGTTCTTCAATGTGCATTTCTACACACGTCTTTTTTTCGGAGGTCTACAGCCATTATGTGGCATAGGGGTTACATCCCGTACAAAAGCTAATAATATACCACTTCTACGAATAGCTCGGAGAGCCGCGTCTCTTCCGAGACCGGGGCCTTTTATCATGACCCCCGCTCGTTGCATACCTTGGTCCACTACTGTACGAATAGCATTGCTTGCTGCGGTTTGAGCAGCAAATGGCGTCCCTCTTCTCGTACCCTTGAATCCACAAGTACCGGCAGAGGACCAAGAAAGCACCCTACCCCGTACATCTGTAACGGTGACAATGGTATTATTGAAACTTGCTTGAACATGAATAACTCCCTTTGGGATTCTACGTGCACTCTTACGCGACCCAATACGTCCATTACGTGACCCAATACGTCCATTCCTGCGCGAACCAATTCTCGGTATAGCTTTTGCCATATTTTATCATCTCGAAAATATGAGTTAGAGATATATGGATATATCCATTTCATTTCATATTAAAACAGATTCCTTATTTATATTTATGTATCGTTTCATTTAATTTAGCGAGTGTGATTATCCCTGCCTTTGTTTATGTCTCGGATTGGAACAAATTACTAAAATTCGCCCCCGCCTGCGGATTAGTCGACATTTTTCACAAATTTTACGAACAGAAGCTCTGATTTTCATATTGGTCATTCCTTATCTTAAATTGTAATTTACTTCTTGGAAGAAAAAAGTTTCTTGAGATTTGGCATCTCGAATCATATTCTCGCGAACGGGGTGTTCAAATCATTTAATCCTTCGAATCCTTCTTGCGGAGTCGATAAATTATACGCCCTTTGGTTGAATCATACCGATTTACCTCAACCTTGACTCTATCTCCCGGTAGTATCCGTATAAAACTACGTCGGATCTTTCCTGAAACATAACCTAGAATCAGATCTTCATTATCTAAACGAACCCGGAACATGCCATTGGCAAGCGATTCGGTAATTAAACCCTCATGAATCCATTTTTGTTCTTTCATTCCAGGTAAAGTCCCCTTGAAGTATCAACTAATGAAGGAGGAACAATATTAGACAACTCGTCCCTTTTCTTTTTTATTTTACAATTAAAAATTGTAAATTTTGGCTCCAATTTGTATATTAAAAAGATTACCATATATAACACAAAATTTCTCCGCCGATTCTTTCTAGCCGAGCTTCTCGGTCTGTCATTATACCTCGAGAAGTAGAAATAATTACAATTCCCATCCCGCCTAAAATGCGCGGAATTAGTCGATAATTAGAATAGATTCGTAGACCAGGTCGACTGATCCGTTTTAAATTTAAAAGATTTCTATAGGGCCTTTTCCTATTCCTTCTATGTCGTAGCGTTAAAACAAAAAAATCTTTGTTGCTTTCTCGATGTTTTCTCACGTTTTCGAGAAAACCCTCTCTTAAAAGTATTTTTACAATATTTTCGGTAATATTAGTAGCTCTTATTCGAACTACTCTTTTTTTATCCATATCAGCATTTCGTATAGAGGTTATTACCTCAGCAATAGTGTCCCTGCCCATGATGAACTAAAAAAGTTGGTGACTCAAAATTTGATATAATCAACATGCTTTTTTCTTTTTTTTTTTTTATTTTTATGCATTTTATGAATAAAGGTATATGCGTGAGATACAATCTATTTCTCAATCCATTTCTTTCAACTATCCCACTATAAAATAGCGCGATCCCCTTTTATAATACTTCGGGAGCTAATGAAACTATTTTAGTAAAATTAAATTGTCTTAATTCCCGGGCAATCGCGCCAAAAACTCGAGTTCCTTTTGGATTTCCTTTTTGATCAATAACAACTGCAGCATTGTCATCATATCGGATTATCATACCGTTATCACGTTTGAATTCTTTACAGGTACGCACAATTACAGCTCTGACCACTTCTGATTTTTCTAGGGGCACATTTGGTACTGCTTCTTTGATCACAGCAACAATAACGTCACCAATATGAGCATATCGACGATTGCTAGCTCCTATGATTCGAATACACATCAGTTCTCGAGCCCCGCTGTTATCTGCTACATTTAAATGGGTCTGAGATTGAATCATATCATTTTGTAATTTGTTCTTTTAATGTAAAGTAAAGGATAAAAAAAAGAAATATTTTTTGTCTAAAAAGAAAAAAAAAATAAAGAAATAAGCAATTTTTTTTCACACCCAAGACTCATTTCTGTTAGTTCTACCCTTTTCGCCTTTATCCCGAAATAATCAATTGAGTCCGTATAGGCATTTTGGATGCTGCTATTGAAATAGCCCTTCTAGCTCTATTTTCTCTTACTCCGGCCATTTCATAAAGTATTCGACCTGGTTTAACAACAGCTACCCAATATTCCGGGGATCCTTTCCCCGAACCCATACGTGTTTCTGCGGGCCTTAGTGTAACTGGTTTGTCTGGAAATATACGTACCCATAGTTTTCCCCCACGACGGGCATTTCGTGTCATTGCCCGTCGACCGGCTTCTATTTGTCTAGATGTGATCCAAGCGGGTTCGAGTGCCTGAAGAGCATATTTACCGAAACAAATACGATTCCCTCGATACGATATTCCCTTCATTCTTCCTCTATGTTGTTTACGGAATCTGGTTCTTTTGGGGTTATAGTTGATGGTTGATTATGAATTCCATCTCTACTGCAGAACCGGACGTGAGAGTTTCTTCTCATCCGGCTCCTCGCGAATAAAAGAATTAAAAAAAAAAAAAAGATTTCGAAATTAAATTAAATATTAAAAAAAATATTAAATAATTAACTAATTAAGATATATAGTAAGATTAAGATATATAGTAAGATATACATGTATTTAAATAGAATCGTGTCATTTTTTGAGACTTCATATAATCTAATCTATTAGTAATCTATAGATCTTGTTTAAATAGACAATTCAAAATTTTAGTTTCTATTTTCGAAATCATATTGTTATTTTGAAATATAAATAGAACATATTTTTTTTTTATCATCCAAATTTATCAATTCAAAAAAAAAAAAAGTTTTCGCGGGCGAATATTTACTCTTATATTTCAATTTTCGGCTTGTCTCCTGACTTCTTACAATAGATGAATTGACCTCCGTTTCATTTCGCCATCCCGACCAGTGAATCATTAAGATTCCTTTTTCACTAAAATCTTTTGCATTCACAGCTTCCATCGTTCCCATCGCTTCTTACTTAATGCTTAGGTCCTATTTTTACAACGGAGCTCGTAATGAAATTTGTTCTTGAGTCAATCTTCTTAGTCTTTATTGGCTCGAAGCTCTTGATTTTTTTGTTTTGTTCTATAATTTTAAAATTTTTAAATTTAAAATTAAATTATGTTATATATTTAATTATATTAAATTTATATTAAATAAGAAATATAAATAAGAAATATATTAAATTATATTAAAAATATATATTAAATAAAAACATTTAATTATGTTATATAAGAATCAGTATTAATGCTTTATTACACTGCCTTTTATAAGATGACTTATAGACCTTACATATTACATATTGGAATTCTATATCATTGATATTTTTTCTCTCTCTTTCTCTCATCCTTCCATTTATATCCACATCTTTCTTCTCTATTTTGCTTTACAGCTTAAAAATCAGATTTTTTTCAGAAACAAAAAATTTCAGTTGTTACAAAGATATGACCAATATATCATATCTTGACTGGTTCCTTAGATCGAGATAATGCGAAGTAATGAGTTGGTTATTAGTTCTTAGTTGAGACTATGGTGTTGGGCTGGTCTTTTTTAATCCTAACTATAAAAAACCAACGAGTCACACACTAAGCATAGCAATTTTCTTAAAATAAGTGTCAATCGGATTTTTATTCAATCTTATAGAATAAATAATTAATTGATAGTTTTGAGCAAAAGAATGCATTTTTTTTATGTTAAAAAGAAAGCCTTGTCTTTATTATTCCTCGTCTATAAATATCCAAATTTTGATACCTAATACACCATATATAGTTCGAACTGTATAGGAACAATAATCAATTTTAGCTCGAATGGTTTGTAGGGGAACCCTACCCTCGCGAATCCATTCGACACGTGCAATTTCTTTTCCGTCAATACGACCTGCAATTTGTACTTGAATTCCTTTTGTATCTGCTTGTTCAGTTAATTCAATAGCTTTTTTCATTGCTTTTCGAAATGAAACTCTATTCTTTAATTGTCCGACTATAAATTCTGCAAGAATAATAGGGTTCCCATAAGGTTTGGGAATTCTTTTGATAGCAATATTCAGTTTTCGGTTCATGCAATTTAACTCTTTTTGTAGAGTCGTCTGTAATTCTTCGACCCCTCGCGGTCGACTTTCTAGTAACAATTTTGGAAATCCCATAAAGATTATGACCTGGATCAGATCGATTCTTTTTTGAATCTCTATACGTGCAATTCCCTCTAACGCAGAAGAAATTTTTATATTTTTTTGTACATAATTCTTGATACAATCTCTTATTTTTTGATCTTCTTGTAAACCCTCAAAAAAATTTTTTGGTTGTGCAAACCAAAGAGAATGATGACCTTGGGTTGTACCAAGTCTGAAACCAAGTGGATTTATTTTTTGTCCCATATTCCCCCACTACTATACATATCACGATACGCCGCTGTGTGCTTTTTTTTACATCTAGTTTTTTTTAACGAATCTATCTCTACATATTTATCATCTAAAGATATATCTTTCATTACAATAGTTATATGACAGGTAGGTTTTTTTATCGGATAACTACGTCCTCGAGCCCTAGGTTTTAATTTCTTGATAGTAGTACCCTTAGTGACTTCGGCTTTACTAATGACTAAATTGGCTTCGTTGGAAGCCATATTGTAACTAGCATTTGCTGCTGCAGAATAAACCAATTTAAAAATGGGATAACACGCTCGATAGGGCATAAGTTCGAGTATCATAAGTGTTTCCTCATAGGAACGTCCACGAATTTGTTCAATTACTCTTCGTGCTTTGTCAGCA